GTACCGCCTGCGGAACCTCAATATCCACAGGCTTATTAGCTAAATGGCAATTGGCGCATACAATACGCCCCGTCGCTTCTCGTGGATTTTCATAACCTTGCTGTGCAAAAACGGGGTATGCTTTTGAAATGTCCGGGCGGGTTATGATATATATTAGAAGCGATACGGAAATAGAACGAGTAATCTGTTCCTTTATCCAAGAAAAAGTGTTTCTATTTTCCATGGTCCAATAGTTGATCCAAAAATTTCTACAATTACAATATACAATAAGGGGGGTAAGTCGCTAGTATAGTTCCCTATCCACAATTCTGTTAGTTACTTAACTAATTTTACTGGAATAATTTTACTGGAATGAGATTTTCCTGGAGAATAATATAAATATCGGATGAATCCCGAAGATGGTTAAAAATAGAAAACGTAAGTACGATTTTCAATACTTTGTTTATGTACAACTACAAAATAACAAGAGCTCTAATTTTCATTTTATTAGATTAATATCAGTGGATTTTTTATTTTTTATCAGTCATTCATTGAATGATAAATAACTACAAGTGACGGAGATACTCGATTTAAATAACGAAAAATCAAATATTTAAAAGTTGTATCAAGAATGACTGGAAAGGTGGAAACAAGACCAGATATAATTTGATCATTATGAACAAATCCAAAATCTTTGTAGACAGAGCCAATCATTAATTCCCAACCGTGGGGTGAATGAAATCCGATACATAAGTCAGTTAATAATAGAATAGAAAAAGCTTTGACTGTATCGCTTAAGTTATATAGGAATTTCTGGGACCACGAGTTAAGAATAGCAAGTTCTTCATTACCAATGATAGAATACCCGCTTAGAATAACAAAACATATTATATTTGTCGAGAAGTTCAAAATCGTCTGAATACGATCCTCATTGTGTATCTTAATTAGTTGGATCATTTCTTGTTGGATTCCTATACGAAGCTTGTGTAGACGTATTTCTGAGTATTCTTCGATCAATTCGTCGAAGACGAACAGTTCCTCCAATTCTATGAATTTTTCTAGAATATTCTTTTCTTGAATCTCATTCAAACAAATTTCGGATTGACCGGTATGCCACCAATTAGTAACCCAATATTCCAGACTTTTTTTAAATGAGAGAGAAAGCCACCAGGGCAAAAATACTATAGATGCAAGATATACCAGAGGCGGAAATACTTTCCTTTTTGCCATTTTTTCCTCTGTGAATTGTTAATCAACCAACCCCATTCGTCCACTTTATGTGATTAAATGTTTCTTTCACTTATGAGTTCTATATTCTATACAAGGTATGGAACCTATGAATCTCTTTTATTTAGTTATTTGGTTTAGGATTTTTTGGTTAGTTTTTGAATCTAGAAAGAATAGAGAAATTGACTAAGAATCCACTTCGAATAAAGAAATACGAAAAAAATATCGGGAAACAATATCTGAATCAGAATTAGGTTAAATTTGAAACAAGAGTTTCCTCTCGATGAATGATTCCCTTAATTAATGTTAATGAATATTAGTAAGATTTTGAGACGAAACAACCCCTTTTTTTATCTCTACTATTTCAAAAAAATTCACTGATTGGCCATTATCATTTTTGTGTTGGTCATTAAGTAACAAAAAAGAAAAATGATAAAAAAAGTAAGAGTTTTGTTTTCAATTATGTTCTAGAAAGGAGGAGATTTTTATGTTTTTATCTCCTGATAAAGCGGGAATCTACCAGTTATCAAAATATTTCAATTGGTACACGCAAGAAATAGGCCAATTCGGTAGCTTTTTGTTCAATTTCTCTTGGAGTCAAATTATCATCAATACGTGTTAAGGGGATGGCCCCCCGCCCTCGGATGTCTATATAAAGGACACGACGAACATAAATACTCTCTTTAACTTCTATTCTAATGGACTGAATATCTTTTATAAAGAATCGACGCAATATGCGACGATTTTTTCCAGGGAATCCCCAACGAAAAATACACATTACGCCTTCCTTTCTATCGAATCGATCATAACCACTACCTACATTCCAAAAAATTGTGCACCACAAATAGGAACTAATAAAGAGACCTGCGAGTCCGTAGAAAGACATTACGACCCCTTGCGAAAAAAAAATGATTGGATGAGAAGGAAAAAAGGATATCCAATTTCGTCCAAGGTAACTGGACGTTCCAACCAATAAGAATCCCAATGAACCTAAAAAAAGGATAAAGGCCCAGCAGAAATTACTTATTTTTCTAGACCCCGCGATAAGTTCTATCCATATATGTTCTGATCGCCAACTCATACTCGATTCGATTGTATTTTATTGGAATTGAGAGATTACCTCAAATTAATTTGACTTTACTTTTTTATTTACGAAATAACTCTCATCAACTAGCACTAGTTTGATGTGAACCTTAGGAATAAGTCATCAAATTGGTTAGATCTAAAAAAATAGCATACCTTATAGAATCCCACTATACATCTAAATACACGAATCTTCCATTGACTATATTATCTTGTGTCAGCGGGCCTGGGGGCCCTGTGCTTTTTTATGTTTATGTTTGCTCAGCGAAAATCACATAATCACATATTATACCATATTTCAATAAATGAATATCAATATCTATTTTATGATACAAATCAAAGTTTTGAAACAATTGGAGGGTATAGATATAGGGTTACCTCGGATCTAAAGAATCTTGTTTTTTTGAACATGAAAAGATAAAGAAGCCATTGCAATTGCCGGAAATACTAGGCCTACTAAAGGCACAAAAATAGAGGGAAAGCTGAAAGTTGTCATAGAATGGGTACCTCGATTTATTGTTTGTACCTGTTATGTTATTATTATATTATTATTTCAAAATTCAATATATCTTATAATAATTAGAATTTATAAAATTAGAAAAGAATGAAGCTCATTATTATAACTGTAATAACTCATTTAATGCTCAATTTCAATAACTTTTGCTTCTTTATACAATTCGATCTTATGTGACGAAAGACAATTCTCCTTTTTTATTTGATTCTGACAAACTAACTACCCATTTGCTACAAATAATTGAGCTTAGTGTTCTATTTTATTTCGTCTCTATTCCATTTTGATTCAAAGGAAAGAAAGCGTGGAACTTAAATAACTCACTCAAAACGCTTTTTAAAAGATTACGTGATACAATTAGGTCAAATAAGCCCTTCTCGAATAAATATTCAGCCGATTGCGAACCCTCGGGTACTGTTTTATTCAATGTTTGTTCAATTACCCTTTTACCCGCAAATGCAATGTAGGCGTCGGGTTCAGCAATAATGATATCACCCAACATACCAAAACTAGCTGTCACTCCACCAGTAGTAGGAGATGTAAGGATTGATACATAAAACAACTTTTTAGTTGATTGATAATCATATAAAGCAGACGATATTTTAGCCATTTGCATCAAGCTCAAACTTCCCTCTTGCATGCGCGCCCCCCCGGAAGCACACACTATAACAAGAGGCAGAAATTGATTGGTAGCATACTCAATCAAACGGGTGATTTTTTCCCCAACTACGGATCCCATACTACCCCCCATAAATTGAAAATCCATAACCCCAACTGCTACGGGAATGCCATTTATGTAGCCTATGCCTGTTTGAATAGCCTCAGTTAATCCTGTATTTCTTTGATAAGAATCAATACGATCCTTATAAGGTTCCTCCTCCGAATGAAATTCAATGGGATCCAGAGAGACCATGTCTTCATCCATAGGATCCCAGGTACCGGGATCGATCAAAAGTTCAATTCTATCTGAACTACTCATTTTCAAATGATATCCACAATGTTCACAAATATTCATTTTTGATTTCAAAAATTTCTTATAATTTAATCCATAACAACTTTCGCATTGAACCCACAAATGCCTATATTTTTGAGTTACATCGAGATCATTAGAACTTTCTCCTATAGTTAAATCACTATCCTTTGTACGGATTTGTATACCCAAACCCGCTTTTTCACTATTATTTCTACTTTCACTGCAAATGGCCCTATAAATGTAACTCTCACTTACTGTCGAAGTATGGATACAGATTTGAGACTGAAGATAACTGCCAATGCAATTATAAATATGATTATTCCAACTATATTGAATATCAGACATGTAACTAGAATTCTGATAACTATAAAAAGAACTAGAAAGTTCATTCAGAAAAGAATGATTGTTGTCAATTTCAACAATTTGATTTTCAATATCAAAATATATTGAATAATTGTCTCCATTACTATCATTAACTAAAAGGGTGTCATCGGAGATGAAATTCCGAATATCTTTTTCGCCTAATAAAAAATCAACATTACTATAAGGAGAATCATCACGACCTCCCCAACTCTGAATATTTTTCGATGTATCTTTTCGATGTGAATCTTCACTTTTACTAGTATTTTCACTAGGACCGGGATTGTTCATTGATTTATTTAGCCCACACCTGCGTCCTAACTCTTTCTTACACAACATCGAATTAAACCACCATCTTCGCATAAAGTTTTCTTTTCCCTTATTTGTTTGCATAAAAATAGAATAATAAAAATAGAATAGATGAATAGTCATTGGATTTAAAAATTTAAAATGATTTATTTGATTGGAATATCTTATTTACTATGCGAATAAGCATAGAAAGCCATGGGATTTTTTATTGGCTAATAAGAAAAGGTTAAGAATTTTAAGTATTGAAAAAAAATTCTCTTTTCTTTTAGGAAAATTTTGGGGAATACTTCACTATACACTATATATGAATAGAATCAAACCCCTGTTCATCAGAAAGAAAATGAAAAAGAGCACTTTCCCCTATGTCGTGTCAAATTGGCATCGAAAAAAAGAAATAGAAATATTTGTTTTTCCTATAACCTATAAATAAATAACCTTATAAATGAATAATTCTTTTTTCGTAAAATCTCGTCTCCGAACTAACTCAAAATAAGGAATAATTGATGATTATATTCCACCAATACGAAAAGGAAAAGAAAAGGACAATATACAGGATGG